CCCTAGACTCTATTTTTTTGTCTTTCAACTAAGCAACTGTAATTTACCCTTTGAAATATGTATTCAAATATGTATGAAGTAGTAATATTTTTTTTACTGGCGGAGACACGAACAAATAAATAAAGTAAGAGGAAACGAAATGGAATTCGTTTCTTTTGCCTGTTTTATATACATAAAACAGAATTACTAAGCTAAGGGATATAGCTCTGACACTTAGATGGATAAGATAAGTATGTATCATGGGCTAGAACTAGAATACTGAATATGTATGTCGACCCATATCAATTAATTTGTAGAATATATACTCATACAAATTACTCATGTGCCAGGAACCAGATTTGAACTGGTGACACGAGGATTTTCAGTCCTCTGCTCTACCAGCTGAGCTATCCCGACCATTCACGACGCATCATCCTCATTTTATTTTAATATAGGACTTGGGTCTATGTCAATTAAAAAAAAAAACGAAAAGATATTACAAAGTATTATCCCGGCCCCGGTAGAATTTCTTGTATCTTTAAAAAGAAAACTTTGTAAGTTTCAATACAGTACAAATAATACAAATAATGACATGGATTAGTAATTGTAATATATTATTCTTAGTAATTGTAATACATTATTCAAAGATGCTCATTTGCATTTGGACATGTATCATATATATCAATATCACACACAAGGCTTATGATGTGATAAGAAAAAAATTTCCGCACCGATCGGTTTGTGAAATAATAAAGTGAGAATGATTGAGAACCGTAACCAATTTTGAGTCACGAACAAAATCAGAAGATAAATAATTGGGGCGGCAACCTGGTTTTTGGGGATAGAGGGACTTGAACCCTCACGATTTATAAAGTCGACGGATTTTCCTCTTACTATAAATTTCATTGTTGTCGATATTGACATGTAGAATGGGACTCTATCTTTATTCTTATCCGATTCCGATTAATCAATTCTGAAAAATAAAAATATTTATCAGACTATGATGGAGTGAATGATTTGATCAATGAATATTTAATTCTTTTTTCAATTTTGATTTTGATTTTGAATCGATTCAAAAAAAAATTCTTTTATTTTTCATATAAATAGATATAAAAAAATTATAGAACCGGTTGGAGTCGTCATTAATTATTTTGAATAATTTGGCGATACTATTTAAGATACTATTTAAGTAAGTAGACATATGTCTATAGGTTTATCTTTCATCCTTTCGGAAGTTTTGATGGAAGGATTCCTTTACGAACAAAGTGCAGCCAACTCCATCTCTTAGAACAGCTTCCATTGAGTCTCTGCACCTATCCTTTATTTATTTTCGCTTTGTGAAATCCTTGTTTGTTTTCATAAAACGGGATTTGGCTCAGGATTGCCCATTTTTAATTCCAGGGTTTCTCTGAATTTGAAAGTTATCACTTGGTAGGTTTCCATACCAAGGCTCAATCCAATTAAGTCCGTAGCGTCTACCAATTTCGCCATATCCCCCTTTTTTTGTGATGTGATCCTAATCCCATTATGATGCCGTTTACCCTTTATTTTTTAATTTTCGTTTATATTATGTTGGAACCATTGAATTCATTAGATATCGATTCCTGTATTGAAAAGCGTTTTCTCCGATTTGATTTCGTATCTATCTTCTTTCATCTCTATTGGAGACCATACTTGGTCCAACCAGAAATTCAATTTCAATATAGATACCACACAACATATATATTATATATATAATACATATATACATGTCCCTATTTCTTTCATTTTCTATCATTTTTAGTGTGCACTTGTGAATACTTTAACGGTCGATTCTTTTTTTTTTTTTTCGTCTTAGGTTTCGCCTTTCCGAATGAAACCCTCGGAATGTTTCATTATGACCTGGATTGCACTTTTCTCTTCTTATCCTTTAATTTCGAATTATTTATTACTGAATATTAATGAAATTATTTCAAATTATATAAATTCTCTGTTTTTGCTTTCAAATATTTTCAAATATATTATATATAATAATTAATTAATTGTATTAATATATTATTATATTTTAATATATTATAAATATACAATAAGATTGTAACTTATATACTAGATTATATAGATTATATTCCTAACTTTAGGTACAAAATTCTATTTCAAATTCTCAATCTAAATAAATATATAGAAATAAAAAATTATGTACTAAAATAGTTTATTTAGAATTTCTATAGTTTTATTTTTATTTCTAGTAAAATATAAAATAGAAAAAAAAAATAGTAAAAAATAGTAAAGGAAATATGGAATAGTAAAAAAATCTTAGTCTCTAATTAAACAAATTAAGATATTTATTATTGATAAACGTATATTTGAGAAATAGATCTAAATTAATATATCAAAATGAAATGTTTTTGAAAATTAGATTTTCCATTCTTATTCGTGTCTACAGTTTTGTTTCTACAGTTGAATTTTTCTACATTATATATATCATATTTATTATGAAATAACTAAGAATAAACAGTTAAGATCTCAGTAGCAGCAGTTTACTAAATTAGTATACGTGTACAATTTCTATTATGTAAGCCCGCTTAGCTCAGAGGTTAGAGCATCGCATTTGTAATGCGATGGTCATCGGTTCGATTCCGATAGCCGGCTTTTCTACGTTTGTTTTATTTTTTAGATAATAGATAATAGTAAATCGAAAGTGAAAAGCTTCTTTGCCCTTTATTTCCTAAAAGTAAACGAGCCCCTTGTAGTATTTCATAGAAACTTCCAATTATTAATAAAAATTGGATTGGAGGGGTTTGGTCTCTGTAGAACAAATCAATTAAGAAAGGAGCCCTTCATTTTTTTCTATTATTTCAAAATTATTTTTATTTTTGATTTATATAATACAATTAACAATTATATATACAATATTTCTATACAATAAGGTCCAACTATTGATACAATTCCTCTAATTATTCCTTGTAATACTTCAGTAAAATTCGCTTCATTTATCATATTTTAGTTTAGTTTTAATTTTGGTTTATGAAATTGCATAAAAAAAAGGAGTCTTTATGTCGCGTTACAGAGGACCTCGTTTCAAAAAAATCCGCCGTCTGGGGGCTTTACCGGGGCTAACTAGTAAAAAACCTAGAGCCGGAAGTGATCTTCGAACCCAATCGCGCCCCGGCAAAAAATCGCAATATCGTATTCGTCTAGAAGAAAAACAAAAATTGCGCTTTCATTATGGTCTTACGGAACAACAATTACTTAAATACGTTCGTATCGCCGGAAAAGCCAAAGGGTCAACAGGTCAGATTTTACTACAATTACTTGAAATGCGTTTGGATAACATCCTTTTTCGATTGGGTATGGCTTCGACTATTCCTCAAGCTCGCCAATTAGTTAACCACAGGCATATTTTAGTTAATGGTTGTATAGTAGATATACCAAGTTATCGATGCAAACCCAGAGATATTATTACGGTGAGAGATGAGCAAAAATCTAAGGCTCTGATTCAAACTTATCTTGATTCACCCCCCCCTGAGGAATTACCAAAACATTTGACTCTTCACCCATTCCAATATAAAGGATTAGTCAATCAAATAATAGATAGTAAGTGGGTCGGTTTGAAAATAAATGAATTGCTAGTTGTAGAATATTACTCTCGTCAAACTTAATCCTAACTAAAATAACAAGGGTTCGGCAAATTTTGCCCCTCGCTTCAGTAAAGGGACTAAGATAAGCTAAGTTAAGGGGTTTTGTCTGGGGATTTTTCTCTCATTCATGTATCTATAGATTAGTAAGCTATTTTAATTCCTTATCCATTTTGTCTTTGTCCAGTATTTTCATACCACAGAAATTAGGATTAGGAATAAAGAATCCATATCAAAGAAAAGCCACAGGCTCGCTGTTGAAGTATCCATTCTTCTTTGATGCATTGTGGTCAGGAACATTGATGAATTAGGTGAAGAATACGGAAAGAGAGGGATTCGAACCCTCGGTAAACAGAAGTCTACATAGCAGTTCCAATGCTACGCCTTCAACCACTCGGCCATCTCTCCTACCTAATGATTATGGCTCAAAAACCGAGTGAATAGTGAGTCATTCATATTCATTATTGTATAGGTATGTACATTCAATTTTCACTAGAAAAATATAACTCTAAAAGCATCAAACTTTTCATCAAAGATAAATCCTCCCTCCGAAGCTGGGGATAAAGAGAATTTTTTTATGACAAAAGGTTGTAAAACGAAAATCAAGATATCTATCTATTCAGGTTTGCGAAGATAGTGTTTCTGCCCTTTTATTTATACCAGATTAAATCACTCAATTGGAACGAATACACGGATCCATCTATTTTTTTAGACGGCTACGTTTATACTACGATTCTTTTTTTTTTAACTATTATTTGATTTTCATAAAAATTCTAAAATCCCTTTCCAGTTTTTGATTTTTCAACAAGAATTCCTTACTTCAACTTCTTAACCCATAGATTTATTCCAAATTTATGAACCACCCCCCCCCGTATTTTTGTATTTGATTGTATAGCGTATACCCACGATACACATAACACAAAGCGGACGGTATTCCATTTTAATCATAGAATTATTATTCGATTTTTTTCCTCTTTTGAATCAAAACTTCTCGAATTATCCTAATCTCTAGGAGAAATTCTTTGTTTGATTCTTCAACTTCAATGAAATCGGAACAGTTCGCTTCATTTTTATATTACTACGTTTGGATAAAATATAATCGGATTCAAATATTTTTTTTTTTTTATTGATTCCTGCGAAAAATAAACGATTTGAGTAATGTAATTAAGGGCGTCTTTTTTTTTTAATGAATCCATTTTTACGTTATTTCGTACTGTACAATTCCTTTGTTTGGGAGATCCTTTTCTCACAAAAGGAAATTCAAAAAAAAAAATTATAGAATGGATTAATACACCTATGTCTAGATCTGGGATAAATGGAAATTTTATTGATAAAACCTTTTCGATTGTAGCCAACATCTTATTACGAATAATTCCGACAACTTCGGGAGAAAAAGAGGCATTCACCTATTACAGAGATGGTGCGATTTGATTATTATTTTTTTTTTTTCTTTTTTACCCCTCTCAGTCTTAAGAGAAAGACAACATTATTATTAATTATTGGGAATGGGAATAGGAAGAAAAAATTATTGAAAAAATCTACGCTTGGTGAAGGTGAAGTTTATAAATAAAGCAACCCCTTCTGTCGTGTATCCCCGATTAATGCAGCCTCAGATGCTTCAATTGTCGATTCTAGAGTATTGAGCGAAAGGTTACACCTATAGGTTAAGTTAACCCTACTCCACTAGTACCAATAGGAGGCATAGGGGAAGAAGCACTACTCCTAGGAATCAACACACGAAAACTTTGTTAGAAATGCTTCCCTTTACTTAGGGACTAACAAGAATGGTTGGGACAACAAACATCCATCTCGTTCGTATTTTGGATACCCATATAACCATCGAAGACTGTTGAAGTGACTAATTCCTGCAAATTTTTAGGCGTTGAAGACAAAGAAATTGTTGGGGTCGCCCTTTTTATCTAATATAATGCCAACATGCTTGATGTTAAGGAAAGATCTTTTACAAGAAGGTTGGCTAGAGATTTCTTGTAAAAACACCAGCCCCGCTCAGTTTATAATGATAATCTTTCAATCTTTTTGGATTCCATGTCTTTTTTTCATTATGCACATAAGGGAGGAGCCGTATGAGGTGAAAATCTCATGTACGGTTCTGGAACGGAGATTCTTTGAATCGAATGACGACCGTAACGGATGTCGGCTCAATCCGAAGGAAATTATGCGGAAGCTTTACAGAATTATTATGAAGCTATGCGACTGGAAATTGATCCTTATGATCGAAGTTATATACTCTATAACATAGGCCTTATCCATACAAGGAACGGAGAACATACAAAAGCCTTAGAATATTATTTTCGGGCACTAGAACGAAACCCGTTCTTACCACAAGCTTTTAATAATATGGCCGTGATCTGTCATTACGTGCGACTATCTCCACTATAGAAATAAAAAAAGGGAAAGTAAAAAAGAAATCCGTTAATAAATACTATATAAATAAATACTATATAAAAATAAAAGGTAGGCTTTCTACATATGTATCGTTCAAAACAACGATTTTTATCAGCTGTAGCAAGGAAATAAACTTCATAAAAGACGAAATAGTAATATGAAGAAATAGGTATGCCTAAATACTTTATTCTATGGATAAAGGATCTAATTGATAGAGGAAGCGCCGTAAAGATAAATTCGCGAGGTTTTGGTCCGATACAATAAGAACTGCTTACTTATGTCATGATATGAGATAAAAGTTAGGAATCCACTTATGTAATAAAGCTGATCCCCTAAGGTATTGAGCAGCGGTGTAGCATCAGATCCCAAAGATAGTAAGTCTTTTCCTTCTTATGAAGGAGGGTCTTTTTCAAAGATTCTATATAAATTTTTATATGAAACCGAGATAGTTACCTGTCAGAAAATTCTCAATGTATAGTGAAAATGCTTATGCTTTATTCTTCTGAAGGTGGGAGAAAAGATAAAACTGATTATTAAAAAATTTTTAGTTTGAAACTCATGTAATTAACCTCTTTCTTTTGGTTAACTCGCGAAAAAAAGGGATCGCGATATATCTATGAGAAATCTCATTCAATTAGATACCATAGATTACATCAAAAGAATTTGACCGCCGAGCCGTATGAGGTCGGAAACTCTCAAGTACGGTTCTAAGGGAAGGAATTTACCCCCCCTATTCCGACCGGGGAGAACAGGCCGTTCAGCAAGGGGATTCGGAAATTGCGGAGGCTTGGTTCGACCAAGCCGCCGAGTATTGGAAACAAGCTATAGCGCTTACTCCTAGTAATTATATTGAAGCACAGAATTGGTTGAAGATTACAAGGCGGTTTGAATAAGAACACTGTTTGTTATATTTATTTAGTTTACATTTCTAATTTTTTCTAGTTGTTATAATTAACTCTTTGCTGTTCCTATCGGTCAAATAACGACAACGGGTCGTTTTTCTAGGAAGAAAAGAACCAATCAAAGAATTTCATTATATTCCTTCTAAGATCCTTTTATTTTTTCTAGTATTTCGTAGGAATAAACGATATACAGATCAATATACAGCTTATACAACTTAAAGTAGATAATCTTTTTTGTTTCCGCTTTTTAAACTAATAAAAAGCCTTCAAATAACTAAATATAAATACTGAGATGTCTCTTAGTTTAGTAATTATTTCTCGCCAAATTTTGGGTAGAGTACGGAATAGAGTCATATTAATATGCATGCAAGCCATAAAGTATAAAGCAGTTCCGTTTAGTAATGTATAATTGAGATATGAATATACTAGATTGCACAAAAAATTGTTTTTGAGTCTATTCAAAGCCAAGAAAAGGGGTTTATAAGATTAAAAAGGTCCATTAAGCGCCTCGCGGCTATGTCATAATAGATCCGAACACTTGCCCCGGATCGACTTCCCGATCATAATTGCTCTAGTGAATAACTAAAGAAAATAGATAG